GGGGTGGCCTTTGGACACATAGCCGGAGGCAAGTCAAAAAATCCAAAAGTTCCATTTTCCTTCTTGTTCATCAATCGGAAATCAAGACAAACCGGGCACTACGGTGAGACGTGAAAACACCCGATCCCATTCCGACCTCGATATGTGGAATCGTCTTGCGCCATATGTACTGAGATTGTTCGGGAGACATGGTCCAAGCCCGGTGAAGAAATGAAGAAAAATGTAAAAGATTCTGCTCGTGAGCGAAATGGTAAAAACCTGCCTGACTGTGCCGTAACAGAATCTTTTTCTCAACCCTATCAGGAGGCCCAAGCAATGCCCAAGGACTCCCATGCCTATCCGGATCATTGGTCAACTACTTTCTCTCTATTTTAACGGAATAGTATATATATCATATATAAAAAAAAGACTTTCTGTCCAAAAACTTCGCTTTAGCGACTCGCTACGCCCCTTAAGCAGCGAAGCAGCATAAGCTACTTCATACCTAGTTCGTTAGTTGACGATACGCCACCGCACCAGGAGCTTAGCCATGTGTGGACCAAAATGGGCCCGCGAAGCCGGTTACCGGTAGGTCTAAGTCCTTCTCTAACTAGAAGAGCAGCAAATCGTCTGCTCACTGAAGTTAGGATTACGGAAAGTAGGACATCACTCTTAGCCCTGTCTCTTGCTGTTCTTCCATTCAAGAGAGAAAATCTGGTTTGCTAGCTTGGCCGAGAAGATCTTTTCCGTTATCTTACCTTTCCCATTCATTTGATTTGCTCTTTCCTTAAGCTTCTAATAAGCGACTACATACCTCCTGCTCCTGATCTCTTTGATTTATCTCACCAGCTGTAAGGCTTGAAAAGAACTGGCTTGGTTGACTCCTTAGCAAGCAACCTATCTATGTTCACCTATCGACCTACTAACGTAATGGAAGACAGAGGGACTGGAACGAAAGCCTTAATAAAAGAAAAGCAATCTTGAGAGGCAGAAACCCGTATGATAGGCTAGGAGTGCTCAAAAACTCTATTGAGAAAAGTACACCACCACTTTTGTCTTGTCTCTCTTTAGGGATAAGAAAGCAAATAGAATAATCCAGTGATCAAGTTGCTCTGATGGGAAGGCCCTACCTCGTATGAAACCTATTCTCGACTAAAGGAAAGGGGATAGGATCTATATTTATTGTTATGCTACTTAGGCACGTTATCTCGGTAGTAAGGCAAGGAAATCATAAAGACCGGGAGCTGGGAAAAGACGCTCACTCATACTGACAGAAGGCATTTTTAAAGATAGCGGACAAGCAGAAGAAGAAATAGACTGGTAGCGCTAACGACCTCCATAGCATAAGGGGGAAGAAGTAGACCTTTCTTCTGATCAATCAAGTGCCCTTCCCTGGGAGGGTAAGAATAACTACTATGGGTTTTGTTTCATTTTTAAAGAAATGTTTTGGAATAATGATAGTGTTTAAGCTGCGTTTACTACAAAAGGGCTGAGCCCGGATCTCATTAGCTTGTCCCAACCGGAGGGACTAGAAGGGGGAAATAGCCAGGCGCCAGAGAACCAAGCTCGCTCTCACTACTTATGGATAGACGTGGGTAGGATAATAGGCTGGCCTCCCGTTGAAGAAAAAACACTCTTGACGAGCCTTGACCGGGCGGGGTAGGCAGAAGTTGATTCGGTAGATCGAATAGAAGTTTCAGCTACTGCTCGTGATAATGATTTTTATTAGCGAGATGTTGACTCTTACTTTGATTATGCAATAGATTTTGCTTATTCTCTTCTCACAACGTGCCTAGCTATTATGTTCTGACTCATGCATTTGCCGGTAAAGCACGTCCAAAGTGATGCGCGCTTCCATAGAAAAGAAAGAAGGACGCCCGCCTTCAACTCAACTCATCATATGGCTATGCTTATGCGAAGCTTAAGGTATGTAGTTGCTTATGCGAAGCATAAGGAAAGAGATTCCATTTGACTAAAATGTTTATGGGGTATTTTTACCATTCTTGCTCTAGGTCTATCCCTAAAGAGAAAGGACTTTTTTTAGTCTTGAATTTCAGGTTTAATAACTTAGCTGGATTGGTTACGCTGTCTACTAGAGTATGCTAGAGCTTGCAGGCCGAGCCTCCTCATTCTGCTATGCCCGGTGGTCTAAAGCACGGTTCAACTGCGGTGTGTAATGTGATGTCTGAATTGCCCATTAAGGGCTGACTCCGCCAGGCAAAGGCAAGAGGACCACTACTGTGATGTAACTGATGATCAGTGGACTCTTCTTCCTCTACTACTGAGACTGACCGACCTGCTAAGAGGTATGAAGTCGCTTATTAAAGCTTAAGGACTGATTTTCTCTATTAGAATAGAAAGAATTCTTAACCGCTTTCACACCTTTCCTTTTTTGAGAAGGTCTAAGATCTACCGACTGATCCGGGGAGTATACATAGTCAAAAAAAGAGTGCTTGCGGATCTAGTCTTCGACTTATGAGCGGATTCCCTTTACTCTAACAAGTAAGTAAGTAAAAACTACCTTACTCTCTTGAGTAAGCAAGTAAACTACCTTTAAGAAATTCCTATTATTGATTTCACGAGATAAAGCACTTTACAAGTCTATCAAGGAGCGACTGATCGAAAGCAATGGGATCTGAGACTGGATGGAGGAGCTGTGCCAATTCGATCAAGTAATTGAAGTGATAGTATTAGTTTAGACTCCAAGGCCTTTACGAGTGGAACCTTCTCACTCATAATTTTGGACTTAGTCTTTGACTCAAAAGCAGAGCTTATCTACGACAAGTCTCTTTTCTGGGCAGCAATTGGTTGATGAACCGGAAGCATTGAGGAAATTGGATACTAAGAGTAGTCTCAACGAAGTAGTAGAAGCGTTTTGGCTTTTTGACCCTCAGAACCTGGAACTGCAGCTCTATCTGAGCTCTCCTTTCTTTCTTTCTTCAGACCGGGCTAAGCCTTTAGGTTCTTTAAGTAGGTTGGGTAGCTTCTGCTATCCTCCTGCCAAGAGGCAAAGGTTGCTTGCTAACTCTCAGCCACGGAAGATTCAAGGACCGCATCATCTCAGGCATGGGTTCCTCCCCAGCCAAAGAATCGAAGGCGTATTGAGATAGTTGGGTCTTTCAACGGAAAAAATCCCCTTCAACCCAGAGTCTGGGACCATCCTTAAGCAACTAAATACCTTAATGCAAGCAAGAGTTTGACTCTATCAAGTAAACTTCCATTCCTCACACTCTTTAAGCTTCTTCCCTTTAGCTTCAACCCGATTTACGTAAGTGTCTTCTGGGCTTGCGAGAGGGCTTTGACTACTGCCTTTCTGGTTTCAGGAGAAAGACGTAGGAGGTCGTACATCGAAATGATGGCAGGAATAGAATTGAGTCACCAGGTCATAGTCGAACGATTCGTTCAGACTAGGTGGATTGCTCCCTCTGGCGAGCTCTTTTCTTTTGTAGCTCCTCGCTGCTCTAGTAAGTATATAACTCCTATTAATGAAGCGCGCAGCACTCCGCGATCTCAGGGCTTGGAAGACCCTTCGCCAAAAGGCGTCGTTGCTTCTTTTTGCGTGACTACTGATAGTGATGACCTACTTCACTCCCCACCTTCTTACATCCGGCATTCTTCGGGATTTCACTTCGGCCTTCTCCCCTGTCTTCGTACCCGACTGGTGGATTTGAAATTGCTGGTATGCTTCGATCATCCAATTCGCGTATGATAAGAAATGAGAAATTCATGTATAGGCTATCGTAGATCGGCCTTTGCCAGGAAGTCCCATAAACCCTCGGAGGTAAAAAGACACCAGGAAGAACTGCCGCTCGCTACGTTCCCTCTAAGAGTGAAAGGCAGAGAGTTCTGGTCTCTCTTCTTGCGCATAGGACTTCTTTCTTTCATAGCCAGATAGATGGCACATTCCCAACTCTGATTAAGAAGGAATTTCTTCCCCTCCTAGATAGAACAGGCTCGTAGGCAATTCAAACATTTGGACTCCTGCGTATCCCTTTAAAAAGACTCCGGGAAAGAAGAAAGATAGCTTAGCTAAAAAAGGCTAAGGAAGCTCTTCTTCTCAAGGCCTAAGGGGCAAAGGGAGATTCATCTTGGGCTTCAATCGGCTTTGAACCGGCCTAGGTAGTTCCCATCGTACCATCCTTATCTGCTTATCAGGAGCAGGCAGCGCATCTGGTTGTTCCTTTCTTTTTACCCCTACTCTGGCATTTCCCGCTGGCAATTACCTTATTTCAAAATGGACTTTTTTGCCTCATATGATGAATCACGAGGTGGGGAAACTCTTTCAAAGTAGCTACTTTTCCAGTTAGACGATACAGGTTTTAGGGGTGTAGAGTCAAAGAATTGGAATATCATAGTTCTCCAAATGTTACAGTACAAATGTTCATGTTTCAGAAAGTGGACTTTTCCAATCTTGAAGTCCCCGCTAGGGTTGTTTAGTCTATACTGGTTTTAGGGCGTAGAGGCTTTCCCTGCTTTCCCGTTGTAGAGGGATTTTCAGATCTTTGATATATAGATCTTCTCTTAAGGGGTAGGTCGAAGACCTATTGATGATTTCGCTAGATTGGCCACTGTTCTATTGAATAAAGAGAGGAAACCCGATGTTCGAGGTTGGAATCGCCCTAGAGTGAAGTTGTGAAGTTCTCGAACAGACCCTTCCAAAGGAGATTTCCGCCCGGTTCAACTTGAGTACTCCATTCGGGGTGATATATAAAGGCTAAAATCGTCAGCAGAATAGCTAGTTTTGAAGCCGGTTGAAGGGGGATACGAACTATCGGATATAGTTCGAAATGAAGCTATTAAATGGCTCAATCCGGCCCCTAAATCTAAATAAGTCGCGAAGGTTGATGGCTTCGCTAAACCTTGCTGCCTTTACCTTCAAGTCCTCCGATCCTCTTCCTTACGGCCTATCGTTGGTTAAAGCATTTCCTTCACGCGGTCTTCTTAAGCCTATGTCTTGTGCTCTTCCTTCTTCTTTCCTGTGCCGCACAAACCAAACAAGCTAAAGCTTGCCTGGTTGGTACAATCAAAAGGGTCAAAGTTCGTTAGCTGAACCAGTTGTTCCTGCTTCTACCACTCACTCGCATGCCTAAGCTCCTTTCGTTGCTTGAGAGTCGTAGGCAGATGTAAGTCAGTCTAAATAAGATGATACCTATTAAATAAAGGTAGAAGCTCCTACCGTCCAGGAAGGAAGAGCTAAACGGAAGCACTTATTTTATTCCCCTTCTCTAAGGAGTGGAATTATTGAGAAAGAATAGAAGGACTAGACTAGTGACAGAGAGGGGAAGGTTTAAAGGCTTTAGGCGGTAGGCTCAAATCCCTGGGATAGGTGGATATTCCTCATGCTTAACACATGACATTTCTAAGTGGAATTCTTCCTTCTATTTTCCATTCATAAATAGAATAGGGATTCTTCGTCCAAGCGCGCATTCTGTTGCCTGTGTCAGGAAGGCTGCTCTTCCCTGGCCACTTCGCCACCTTTGTTTGGTACGTAGTTTGTCAAAGAAAATCGATTTCTTACTGTAATGAATGAATTCGGGGATATCAGCTTAGGTATGTAGTCGCTTATTAAAGAATAAGGAAAGATGATCTATTGGCTCACAATTTTTTGAATGAAAGAACGAGGCCAGCGGGCGTACATTACCAGCATTCCCGGGTGTGGGTTAAGCCCAGGGTCTTATCGGTACGTGTTGAAGCTCTAGAAGACCGATCTCCTTAAAGAGAAAGACGAGTAGAAAGCCTCAAATGAGAAATCAGCCATGAGGCGGGCGGGGTTCTCGTGAGATTATTCTATAGAATGGGCCAATATCGTTCAAGCCTAGGAGTCGAAGTCTTTGCCTCTTAAGAAGCTAACAAGAGGGGTCAGAGTCTTTCTTTCGAGGGCGGCCAATGTGCGGACCGTGTGCCCCTTTCATTATTTAGCAAAAGGGCAACTGATTCTCATGCTTTTCCTCTCCTCATTTTCCGGGGAAGAACGGTAGAAGAAGTCTTCCTAGGCGGGGACATATGCTCCCTAGAGTTAAGAGGACGGGGACCTCTTCTTTAGCTCTTGCCCTCTCGCGTAGTGAATTCCTTCCTTCTGAGCTTCATCTAGTCAACAGAGAAGGGGAATAAGAGAATAAATGTATACTTCCCGCCAGTGTACGGATGAATAGGTAGGAGCTTCTTTACTTTAGGGCTTTAGGCCAGGGATGAGTGGGAGAAAGCAGTCCAATCTTTTCATTCCTATATGGATGATAGAACCGCCTTCGATTGGTCAGCAACGAAGAGAGACGGGGTCGTCGAACAAGTGTCCCTGCTGTTGCTCCTCTGGTGAATTTAGAGAGTCAAACCCACAGGTGAGATTTTGCTAGAGGAAGGATAGGATTGAAAGGCTACTTTCACTTTCAAAGGGTGCTGGTGATAGAAGAGAAGGAAGGGAATTCAAGTTTCCATTTTGAATTAGGTCTATAGTTGCTAGTTGCTTCACCCCAATATGTTGATTCAAGCAGGAGTAGGAGAAGCTGTATTGGATGCTATCCTTTCCTTCTTAAACTCTGGCAGTTTGCTTAGGGAGGTTTTATATACCGTTATTGCTAAAGTTCCCAAGATCCCTAATGCCACAAAGCCAAGTAATTACAGACTCATTTCATGTTGTAACACCATTAATAAGTGCCTCACTAAGCTCATAGCTAATAGGTTTTCTTGGTGAGTTTATTTTGATTGATCCATCACAAACAGCCTTTGTTCCTTGCGGAAGTCTAATGGACAACATTTTGCTATCTCAGGAGTTACTAAGGAATTCTCATAGGGAGTCCCCCTGCCCTAGGTGTGCCATCAAAGTGGACTTTCAGAAAGCCTATGATTCTAACAATTGGAATTTCATTTTGGATACTCTACATTGCTATAATTTTTGATCCATTTTCATCCAATGGATCAGGACATGTATCACCACTCCTTCTTTCTCTATTCAAAATATCTCTACCTTAGTCTCCATCAAACTCACTGAAACGAATTCTCTTCTATGGAAAGGTCAAATCCAGCCATTCCTTATAGGCCCAAATCTTTGGCCTTTCGTTGATGGATCGTTTCCTTGCCCCCCTCCATTTTTCCCTTCTTATGATGGCAAAACAATGAATCTCAACCCATCTTATACTTCATGGGTTCAAACTGATCAAACTCTTGTCAGTCTAATCAATGCGACTCTCACCGAATCTGTTCTTGCCTTGCTCAAGTCGTTGGTCTTCAAACAAACCTCTCGTGACGTTTGGTCTTGTCTTCAACCAAATTTCTCTCAACAATCGCTTGCTAATGCTAGTAATCTTCGCTTCCAACCTCTCTCCGGAAATCAATCTATTTCTCAATATCTTCAACATGCCAAAATCTTGCAGATTCATTGGCTGCTATCAACGAACCAGTCTCAAATGTTGACTTTGTTACCTCCGTTCTTCGTGGTCTTGGCCCAGATTATGCTATGCTAGTCACTGCTATCTAAAATTTCCCCACCTTACCTTCTTTTCCCGATCTTCGTGCTCGATTGCTTTCCTTTGAGTCACAACTCACAACAAGAATTCCTTCTTCCAATTCTTCCCACCCTACTGCCTTTATAACTACCCGTGGTCGTGTTATTCGTGGTGACTTTGGACGAGGAGGTCGTGGATCTTTCTTCTCGAATTCAGGACTTCTAGGCCCTACCCCGTCATCCGACTTTGATGGACGACGTGTTCAATGCCAAGCCAAATTTGCTCTCAGTTGCTAAATTTACGAAAGATCATTTTGTAAGTTTCACACCTTAATGCAAGCACTAAGCAAGTAAACTACCTGTCTTTATTTTTTTTTTTTAATGAAGTTGCTCCCAGGCCTGTATCACTTGAGTATGTCTTTGTCCTTTGGACTGAAAAAGGGTTTTGATTCATTGCCTCTCCCGAGGATTAGGAGAAAGGGCCGGTCGAGCTATTTCATAACTGGACGGCTTCTTGCTTCTTGCGTGCTCTATTTACTTTAAAAGCGGATTCGCCGACTTTGACTTCTAGGCTTGAAGCCTTCTCTTCTCGCTCTTTCATCAAAGCCCATACATTTTCTTTATTTATCTCGTGAAAGCACTCATGGAAGTCTTTCTGGATTACTTGAACAAGAAACTCTATCCCAAAAGTTCTTCCTTCCCCCTTTTAGTTGAGTTCTTTGAATCGCTCATTGGCTTTACTTTACTAGGGTCATAAGGCCGAGGTGAGATGCCTTCCTTCATTGACCGGGCTTGGGCACAGAGGCAGCCCGGCAAAGGACGAGCTATGACCTTCAGTCCCAAGGATTTATACTATTGATCAGCAGGTCTCCTAGGATTCGTCTTGAATAAGTAAGGTAGTTTACTTGCTTACTCGTTAGAGTAAGGATTTAAGAAAAGGCCCTTTCAAGCCATCTTTATGTCCCCCGGTCCGGTACAAGGGCTCCATTAAATATGATATAGGACAGGGCTTCTTTCCGCGCAGCGTATCTGTGAAAAGAATCGATTCTAGTAAGTCAACTGAGTTCAGTAGTGAAGCATTGGAAGCTCAAGTCCGGAAGTCAGGAAGCTTTACAGTGGCATCACAGGAATAAGAGAAGACGGTGCTAGTCGTTGAGGGATAAAATCGCTTATGCGAAGCATAAGGGATGCCCGCTCTTGCCGCTGAACATGCTATGTGTACTTGTCTCCGTGTCCTTACGTCTCCTGATACCGATGGTAAACTCAAGAAAAAAGGTTTTGGAAGAAAAAGCGAACTAAGAATATCTTCCTGTGAAAAAGATTGAAATGGCACCATGAAGACAACCCACCGCTGGAACTTGCTTTGCTCTCGCTCCGCTCGTTCCCACCTGTCTTCTTCCCGCTAGAGTGAAAGAGGTTTTTCACTTCCTTCACCCTAGCGAAAAAGTCACAAACCTTCTTTTATTGGCCTGTTACTCTTAAAGCTGGATCCCCTCAGCTTTCCCCTTAGAGTGCTTTAATCATTCAGCCATGGATGCAAAGAGACTCAGCGAGTGAACTAGGTTTTAGTATTCCTTCTCGAGCTTCTATTTCTTCCGTTAAAGGAGATTCGAGAAAAGATGGAATAGGAAGACGTGTTTCCATAACAAAGAAGATACGGGTTGAGAAGAGGAAGTTAGCAAAGTTAGACAAGATTGGAATGAGCATAGGAACATGTATTGATGTACCAGATTGGCTAATGCTCCCAGGTTGATGCGATGTATTCCACCAGTTGACCGGAGACTTGATTATTGGTATATCGATCGGTCCGGCACGGATTGAAATAGGAGCCAATTCTACAGGAAGCTTTTGAAAACACAGCGCACCCAAGTAAATAAGGAACGAGATGAATACAGAAGTTAAACGCGCATCCCACACCCAAAAGGTGCCCCACATGGGTCTTCCCCGAAACCCCCCAGTAACTAAGGTAAACAACGTGGAAAAAGCACCCATTTCTGTACCGGTTCCGGAAGAGCGAAGAAAAAGAGGATGTTTTGTTAATAGGAACAAGAAAGTGTTTATAGCCGTAACGATATAAACAAGAATACTCATCCGAGCCACAGGAACATGTACATAGAGAATACGAGAATTTCCACCTTGTTGAAAATCTAGTGGTGCTACCCAAAGACTTAAATGAATAGCCATCGCTGTTAAGAACAACCAAGATCCAATGAGAATTTGCGCGTAGTTCCTGGTCTTTGACATCAAAAAAAAAGGTTGTAATAAAGAAAGAGAAAGGGGGCTAGGGACCCTTCTACCGGTATCGGGCGTTTGGCTTCCTGAGCTGGCAGGCCCCTGTCGGGGAACGCCCGTACATGAAGGCTTGCTCTCCTCACACTTCAAATTCTTTCTATTCTTTTTCTTTCTGCGCCAGAATATACATATACATAGAATAGCTATCATAATAAGGATTATTATCATAATATAAAAAGAAAAATGGTCATTCAATAGGGGCTCGAGGGGGGAAGGGACCAAACTACCGAATTTATTAACATACCAATCATGGTTGGACCTACTTCCTCCTATATTATTCTAATAAAAGTTATACCAATAGTCGTATTCTCGAGTAAGCATGTGGCTTAGCTTAGACGAGAGTAAACCCGGACAAGTTTTGTCCAATTCCCGTTGGAGGGATTGGATATAGTCCGGTTGTATGACCCCTTTAAAAAAATCATGCCGCATAATGACCAAGAATTTTTTTAAATTAGTTAGCCTGGAGATAGTAAGCGGGTCATCAATATCACCAGGGATCCAAACCGATGTGCTAAAGAAAAAAGGAGATGAGTATACTGAGGATAGATCTATATCCGGAGGAACCGGAATCCCCTGAAGAATAACTGAAGGCATTTCCGATCCAGACGCTCCGGATGGATCCATCATATTGAGTTGGTTGGAATCTGAAACATCATTTAATACAGATTTTCCTTTATCAATTAATGCTGATTTACCTTTCATTGATATGAAAATTTTTTTGTTTTTTCGCTCCTTCTTGTCTTTGTTCGTTCCTGAGTCCGGAGAGTTCCTGGAAGTAATACTTGTTCGGAAGTTGCTCCGATAAGAGAAAGAACCTATATTATTAATATATCTTGTACGGCTATCTAATCCATCCCACTTGCTGATCGATAAGATGTATCCTAAAGGACTTTATTCCGCCCTCTTATGTTATGTCTGCGGCACTGTAGCTCCCGCTCATTGCCCTTTGCTATCGCCTGGCCTCGGACTCGACTAAGACTTCTTTCAATTGCTTACCCAGCTTCGGGCGGATCATCCTTTAGAAGTAGAAGTGGAATGGAGGAATGATAGCAAGAAAGAAGAAGATCAATAGTCGAGATAAGAGCGGTCAGAATAGCTTTTACAATGACAAGAACAATCAACTATTTACTTCCTTAAGAACGTTAATAAAAAAACAGAGTTCTGTGGAGCAACCCTCCACTGACGGTCTTGCCCCTATAGTGATTAATGAATGTGGATGTGAGGTCAAGAAAGATTATAAGATTAGAGTTCTTGGTGAACCTTACACTAGCGGAGATAGCTATTTAATGCACTAGCGGAGACTACGAGCTGGAGGGATAAAAGAAAGCTGGAACCATTCAAAATAAAAGAAAGAAGATCATACTTGAATTGGTCATTCAACCCATAAACATAAAAATGAAAGTAAAAACTAGCTAGCCCACCTCAATAGGTGCCTTTTCAAGACCTACCCGTGGAATGTTGAATAGGACATCGTTCAACTAGTGAATAGCTTACTAAGAGAAAGAGAGGTTCATAAACATATATAGGATTGAGAACTAAAAGACTTCGTCTTCAGAAAGAGCTCTTCAACTCCTCTTTTTTAGACTAAGAATATGCTGAGGCATAGACCCGATCTAACTTTCATACTCTCATCATTAAGATCAACAAATTCTCTCCGTTGAACTTCCACAGTGCAGTTTCTCTACTGCTACTAGAGAAAGCTCTATCGCAATACGTCCTACTAAGGATAAGCAACTACATCATGAAAGAAGGTATGGGATTCGTGTGTGGTAGTCTCAATTCATTCCCTCATGCGCATCTAGTGCAGTGTCTCTGTAACGTTCATAAACCCTATCCTGTTTAGACATATAGCAGCCAGAAAGAGAAAGCAGCTTTGAGAACTAAGAAAGCAGTCTACAGGATAGACCTTTGCTTCGCTCTTCACCCTTTATGGGGCTCCGCCCTCCTGACCGGAGTGCCGTTCACTCGACTTCTTAAGCGGGAAGTACTTGTTCCCTTCACCAACCAAGCTTTGGATTTAAAAATCGTATGTATATAAGCATAGAAAGCGCACCGTTTTGATATGGCAGTTGAAAATAGATCTGGAGAGTTGCTCACTCCAACGAGCCTAGGTAGACTTTGTCCACTTCCTATCAAAGCTCCAGTCTCCGGACTTGAAGAAAAGGGTGCCTACGAGACAGCTATGGTGTTGCACAGCAAAGTCTGTTGGGCAGCAGAAAATCCGTAATTAAGATCCTGAAGCGCTTGTCTGCAAAACCCTCTGGAAAGGTAGGTTTCTTGACATACTGTGACGATGGCTCCATACGGGATCGATCTTCTTGTCATATTCGTTCCATTCTGACTTAGAAAAATGTCTCTTGCTGTTTTCAAGCCAATCCTTTTCTCGCTTGGAGCTGAATGCAAGTATTTCCTTTGGCTAGAGGGAGCTGTGAGGGAAGGGGCGGATCCTTCTCTTCTATATGAGATTTAGCCCCTCGCTTCATGCTTTCTCGTGAGACCTATCTCCTTCATTCCCTGGGATCACTTCGCTTGGCTTGCTACCATTCGTTCGATCTGCCTATTCCCTCTTATTCTAGCGCTGACCCCTGATTTGATTCTCCGCATCTATCGGGCAAAGAAGCATCGCATTCCCTCCTATTTTCGTAGTAAAACATCGCCCTAGACTGCTAACTAAGATTATAACCCTACTGGATCCTACTCTTGTACTAAACAAGACTTCCCGCTTAAGAAGTACTCGATTCCCGTGCGAGCTTTGATAATCAGTCTACTCCTTTATAACACAATCTCTTTC